TACAATCAAAAGGGGGGTCCCAAAAGGATTACGGAAAACAAGAGTCAAAATGCAAGTACAATACAAATTCATTAATTCGGGAAAATTTTCATCTATTTTATATCATTTTGGCGACATGGCCGAGTGGTAAGGCGGGGGACTGCAAATCCTTTTTCCCCAGTTCAAATCCGGGTGTCGCCTGATCAACAAAAACTGGAAATCTCTGCTTCTCTTCTGTCCTGCTGATAGAATTCGCAGAATTCTTCCCCGGTAGAAGCGGACAGACCGTTGGTGCTTTGTTTGATTTGGTCTGAAGGTTTTTCGAAAAGCGAAGATTGGAAATCCTCGTTTGCGTCTAGGATTCAAGGAAATATTCGAATCCAGGGGTAGAAGGGTTATTAAGACTTCACGATTTCCTTGAACGGATAATTGACTTTTATAGAAAAAAGAAAAAGGGGCAAAAAGAAAGACTCCCTTTTCAGCAAGCCCTACCCCGTTTCACGGTGACAACCGGGAAAGGAGGTACGGAATAGATCAAATGGAGAAATAGAGGTCCGGTCTGTATTAGATAGCGATTTCTCCTTTTTCGTTATTTCTCCCTGACTTACGAAGGTTAACAAAAAAAAAATAGACCTTATTATTCTTATTCCTGCATGTTCTCATTCCCTTTGGGATATTACCACGTATTTTACTTGTATTTAATCTTTTCCAATTCGAAATCATAATCGATTTTTGGGATTGGTTTCTCAATAGTGTATAGTGTTCGGTCAGAATCCCCTTTTGACTCTGCACCATGGATTCCACTATTATATTATATAATTTTATTAATATTAATGAGGACTAATGGAATAATTCCTTCATATTTCATATTTATAGAGATAAGGGGCATAATTCACATGGATATAGTAAGTCTCGCTTGGGCTGCTTTAATGGTAGTCTTTACATTTTCCCTTTCACTTGTAGTGTGGGGAAGAAGTGGACTTTAGAAGCACTACTAACTGAGTTGAAGAATCAAAACCGTATCAATTGTTTTATTAATCGTTCTACAACGCGTTTTGAACCCGTTCAAATAGAAATCTTCGAATCCCACTGGAACCCAATGGGGTAATCTATGATGTGAATCAGACTCTTTCAATCAAAGGGATATTTCAGCGATTCCCGTGTTTGTATTTCGAAAAGAAAGGGATTCACTAAAATTCTTCCGAAATTCTCTGTGGAATGGGTTCTTACTATCTTTCTAACAACCTTTATAGATAGATAGTGTAGATAGTGAGGAAGACCAGACCTTTTTTGATTTCTTTCCCCCTTTGCTGTTCAAAGAAGAAGTCATTTTGTTAAGCGCATACACACTTTCTATGAGAAATGATATAGAGGTTGTGGTTGTCTAACAAGAGACAATGACCTCGGACGAATCACATATTGGGCATTTACCATAATTTGAGAAAGGCGTTTATGCTTTATGGACTTAGTTCATCTCATGGTTTGGGTGTTAAAAATCGGTGAGGTTTCCTCTTCCTTATTGAAAGGAATTCGAATCCTAAGATAAGAATTATTTCTATTGCCGGTTGATCGGAGTAAATAGATTTATATAATTAGATGTTATGTCAATTCCTTACAATATAAGGAATTCATTGTAGATTGATCGATAGAAACTTAAGCCTTTATCCTTATTTTATTCTAGATTACAACTTTAGAGACTAAGTTTATAGACTAAGAGATAGATGGGATGGCAAGAAAGAAATAAGAAATAGATGAATCCTTCTGCCATCCCATCTATCTCTTAGAATACTTCCCATTCTAGTCCGCTCATTTTATTTAAGTTAAGACGTGAAATTTGACATTTGACTTCGTCAATTTTGGATCAAAACTCAGAAGAAAAGTTTCATTCAAATTAATTTGAAAATACAATTGAATTAATCCTTTTGACTGACTGTTTTTACGTAAATGATAAGTAGAAAGGCGGTAGGAACTAGAATGAATAGTGCAGTAGCAATAAATGCAAGAATATTTACTTCCATAATCTCATTGGTTTTTTTACTTCGCAATAACTCGGGATTTAATCCCCTAGAGACGATAAATCTTTCGTCTGTAAATTCAATGAATGAATTACCTCCCGATGATCTTGAATCGGATCAATATCACGAATAACAATATCTGATCTATCAAATCAATTCGTCGTCGAGACTTGATTAGTATAACATAGGAAGTTCTTTTATCCATACCGAATCCAAATTTTGATTCCTGGCCCAATCAATCGAAAATTTATTTATTTAATATTTAACATCGGTTTGTTTGTTTTCTACCCTGGGTTTTCCTTGGACAATCATCTGATGAAGGATCGTCGGGTTGCCCCTCCACTTCGATTAATCACCTAGTTAGAAACTTAAACAAACAATAAAGAAAAATAGTAAAGAAAAAAGAAATAAAGACTCCCCTTTGATTTGGAAATGAAAGTATGTCCCCCGAGACCCTTTACTAGTTCATAGAAAGGAAAAAATGAATTTATGCATTTATTGGATCC